TCAGGAGATGTTTCAGCTTATATTCCTACTAATGTGATTTCCATTACAGATGGCCAAATATTTTTATCCGGCGATCTATTCAATGCTGGAATCAGACCTGCGATTAATGTAGGTCTTTCCGTTTCCAGAGTTGGATCGGCGGCTCAAATTAAAGCCATGAAACAAGTAGCTGGTAAGTTAAAATTGGAATTGGCACAATTCGCGGAATTAGAAGCTTTTGCACAATTCGCTTCTGATCTCGATAAAGCTACGCAAAATCAATTGGCAAGAGGTCAACGATTGCGCGAGTTGCTTAAACAATCCCAATCAGCCCCTCTCACTGTGGAAGAACAAATAATCACTATTTATACTGGAACGAATGGTTATCTTGATTCATTAGAAATTGAACAGGTCAGGAAATTTCTCGTTGAGTTACGGGCTTATTTAAAAACGAATAAACCTCAATTCAACGAAATCATATCTGCTACCAAGACATTCACTGGGGAAGCAGAAGCCCTTTTGAAGGAAGCTATTCAGGAACAGATGGAACTCTTTTTACTCCAGGAACAAGTAGAAAAAAATTGATTAATAATTCCATAACTTTATGATTTTTCTCTTTGAATAGCTTTTCTTTTAATTTGAATAGAATTGAAAATATTATTCAAATTAAAAGAAAGAATTTGATTATAAAAAAAAAGAATAAAAAAGATAAGAAATTCACGATATCTTTTTAGAAATATAGAAATTCAATTAAGATATAAGAATGAATATATTCCTATTCATTTCATATATTAATAGATATATATGCAAAAGATTTTATATGCAATAAATTTGCGCCCAATAGGATTTGAACCTATACCAAAGGTTTAGAAGACCTCTGTCCTATCCATTAGACAATGGGCGCTTTTCTTTCACTTTTCACGAGATTTTCGTGAAAAGTGAAAGAAAAAATTCAATTGAATTTGAATAACTAAAACTAAAAAAATAAAAAGAAAGAAATTGAAATGAATAATTAGTTCATTTACTAAATAAAAAAATGAACTAATCTAATTTAGTAATAAAAAAATATTCATTCTATAATAGAAAACGATAGGTTCAAATAGAAGAAATATAGGATATAGGATATAAGCGGGTAGCGGGAATCGAACCCGCATCGTTAGCTTGGAAGGCTAGGGGTTATAGTCGACGTTCATTTATCATCTTGTTTGAACGTCTCTAATTCAAAACTGAACGTGAAACTTTTGTTTCATTCAGCTCCTTTACAGAAGAATTTAAGAGATGGAATACATGAAAAAAAAATGACCCATAACATCTATGTCAGCCTTTCTGTATGAATACATTTCAAACAGCTTGCTTTTTAGATGATCCCTATAGAAGAGGAGTATTAGAACAATATGTTTTTTTCTAGTTACTTCGTTCTCTATTTCTAGTTGAGAGAATCTTTAGGAAAAGAATAAAATTTCCGTCGAGCTAAAAAATATGTTGATTTTTCTAGTAAACTAGAAAAATCGTTTTATAGCTATTTTGCTTCAATCTCTCCTATACGAAACAAATAATATAAAACAATGGAAGATTTAGTTACGATTGGAAACAAATTGTCTATATCTTTTTCCCTGGATCCTTTAACTCATATTAAAAAATTGGGATTCTTGATCCAATTCCAAAAACTTATGTTTCATAATTTTAGAATCAATTCTAAATTGTATACAAATTACGATAATGTATATTATTCCTCGAATCGTTCGTTGAGAGGTATAAAGGATTAAAGCCCTTTAAGTAAGAAATAAAGTTTTTGATCGTGATATGAATCACGCAAGGGATCCCTTAACTATTAAGGGGTCTATAGAACGAATCGCACTTTTACCACTAAACTATACCCGCTACAATACCATTATTGTATATAAAAGGATCTTTTGTCGAACAAGGGAATCAGTCATAATTATGAAATAGGCATAATTGATGAAATTAGGGGCATAATTTTATGAAAATTTAAGTGTTGACATGTTTCGTAAGGGGCCCCCTAATGAAATTAAGAAAAGGGGGCGAATCTCATTTTTGGATTTTGTTTTTGCTGAAGGTATTTTGAGGGATACATCTCGACAAAATTACTTAATTCATAACACAAAAATGCATTGTGCAAAAATCCATAGTTCCATTCCTTTTTTAAATAGATACATTATCCGAAAACAAAAGAAGGAGTAATAAAAAATAGAAGAATTAGTATTAATTTAATATATAATTTTGAATATAAAAAAAATGAATAGAAATAAAATCAAAAAAAAAAAGAGATTAAGATATCTATCTCAAATATATCAAATAAGATATAAAGAAAGAAGGCTTTTTTCAAGCCCTACTTTTTGTTCTTTTTGTTTATGCGATGTAACATAAACATAATAATTCTATTTTGTGAATTGGGGAGAGATGGCTGAGTGGACTAAAGCGTCGGATTGCTAATCCGTTGTACGAATTTTTGTACCGAGGGTTCGAATCCCTCTCTTTCCGTTTCCGTTGATTGATGATTTGGCATTTTTTGATTTTGAACTTATGGAGCTTCTTTTTTTTGTTTTCCTTCCTTGTTTGTTTCATTTTTTTACTAGTTAAAGATGTAAAATAGATAGAAAAACGAAAAATATTTCAAAATCCATCACAAGGAAGGAAAACACATAAAACAAAAAAGATTTTCTTATTCTTCACGTCCTGGATTACGTCCTGGATCGTTAGATAGGAATCCGAAGATGAAAAGAGAAACAAAGAAAATCACTATCGTGTAAACAAATAGTTTTAGGGTAAGCATTACAAAATCTCCAAGATAATTAAAAAAAAAAACGACAGAGAAAGAGATTCTCTTCTATATTTCACATTATGTTTATGTTTCCTTTGATACTAAGTTTCAAAGAAATTAAGTGATTTCGAGGAAATCGAAAAAAATTAGAAAATTGATTTGTAGTAAGAGTCGAGCCTTTTATTACTATTACCAAAGATTTTCTTTCATATCCACAATCGATATCCAGGTATTGGTGGTGGACTCAAATCTAATAATTTGATTTTGATTTTTTAATGGAAAAAACGGAAATGATGAGATGGTCCGGATTTTTCTTGTCTATCAAAAAATTTCAATATTGGAATCAAGGATTCACACTGTAAGACTTATCTGATCTTAGAAAATGTTAAAATGTTCGAATTTTTGTTTTCGAATAATAAATTCTTAATTTTTTTAGGACATTATTCAAATTAAAGATCTCATCGAAAACTTACAGCAGCTTGCCAAACAAAAGCTAAGAGAAGAAAGAGTAGGGGTATGACTGGCATAATATCTACAATTGGATTCAAAAAAGCGTAAGCTTCAGGTAATTTCGCCAAGAAAAAACCACTTGAATAAAGGGCAGAGTGAAGACAAATACAGACCAAGCTAAAGATATTAAGCATAACAAAAATGTTGTTCTTTAAGAAAATGAATTGTATTTTTGCTTTTTTTGAATTCGAATTTTTTTTTTATTGTATATTATTATATATTATATGATTAATTATATATGATTAATTATAATATAATTTTTCTTTATTATACTTTTATATTAAGAATTCAATATTAAAATGAAAGAAAAAATCAAAGAATTATAAAGAAATATATTTCTAAAAAAGTTATAAATAAATATATTCTAGAATATATATAAGAATAATCAAATAGAAAATGATTTTAAAAATGGATATGAATTGAAATATAAATAATTCAAATATTGAATTCATATTTATTACCCATTTATTAATCTTCATATCTATAATATCTATAATGAAGATTAATAAATGAGTAATAAAACGAAAAAAAAAATGAATCAAATAAGATCAGACCCCCCAATCCTTTTTTGATTTGAACTTATCCAGTTCAAAATCTTTGCATTCTGAAATCAAAAATAGAAGAAATCATACTTTCATACAATATCTTAATGGAATTCTATGTAATGATCAATAAATTCAGTTTAATTCGATATCTATGCATATCAAAATCCTAGCAACAAATTATTCAATAGAGAATAAGTTTATAACTGGAATTGACGAACAACCAATAATAGTATTTATTAGTGTCGAATCAAAAATGGGGCGTGGCCAAGCGGTAAGGCAACGGGTTTTGGTCCCGTTATTCGGAGGTTCGAATCCTTCCGTCCCAGATGATATTTATTCATGATATATACCTATTTGAATTTCAATTGTATATCCGAATAAAGATGACCCCTTCTTTTTTTCTTCATTTCAAAAAATCGAATCATTGAAAATCGAATTTCTTAAATATTCTAATTTTAATAATATTTAAGATATTTTTTTATATTCGATTTTTTTCAAAAAAAAAAATTCCAGCACATATAGTTACATATGTAGTGAAATAATATAATATAAGACTCTGGGTTTTCAAGAAAAAAAAGAATTTTTTTTTTGAATAACCACTCGCTCGTTATTATTATCAATTATTAATCTATTAATCTTAGTGATTGGATTTATATACTTATTCTATTTAAAATTATATTAAATTTTTATTGATATTAACTAAATGACATAGAATATGAAAAAGAAAGTATTTCTATGATTTTTCATGAAATGACTATCCATCTATTCTATTTTCATGTAAATAGAGGAAAAAAGCTCCATGAAGAAAAAATGGTGGTTAAATTCAATGCTGTTTAAGAGTAATAGAGAATTAGAATACAGGTGTGGTTTAAGTAAATCACTAGATAGTTTTGGTCCTATTGATGAAAATACCGGTGTAAGTGAAGACCTCCCAATTTTAACTGATATGGATAAAAACATTCATAGTTGGAATAGTGAGAATTCTAGTTACAGCAATGTTGATTATTTCAGGAACATACGGGATTTCCTATCGGATAAAACTTTTTTAGTTATGGATAGTAAGAGGAAGAGTTATTCCATATATTTTGCTATTGAAAATCACATTTTGGAGATTGACAATGATCATTCTTTTCTAAATGAACCAGAAAGTTTTTTCTCTAGTTATAAGAATTCTAGCTATTTGAGGAATGGCTTTAAGAGTGATGATGATCATTCCATGTATGATACGAAATCGAATTGGAATAATAACATTAATAGTTGCATTGAGAGTTATCTTCGTTCTCAAATCTGTATTGATAGTTACATTTTAGGTGATAGTGACAAATACAATGACAGTGAGTTTAATAGTTACATTTATGGTAAGGTCAGAAATAGTGGTGAAAGCAAGAGTACTAGTATAATAACTAGCACGAATGAGGCAAATACAAATGATAGTGATTTGACAAAAAGAGAAAGTTCTAATGATCTCGATGAGACTCAAAAATATAAGCATTTGTGGATTGAATGCGAAAATTGTTATGGATTAAATTATAAGAAAATCTTGAAATCAAAAATGAATATTTGTGAACACTGTGGATATCATTTGAAAATGAGCAGTTCAGATAGAATCGAACTTTCGATTGATCCAGGTACTTGGAATCCTATGGATGAAGACATGGTTTCTCTGGATCCCATTGAATTTCATTCGGAAGAGGAACCCTATAAAAATCGTCTTGATTCTTATCAAAAAAGAACAGGATTAATGGAGGCTGTTCAAACAGGCACAGGTCAACTAAACGGTATTCCTGTAGCAATTGGTATTATGGATTTTCAGTTTATGGGGGGTAGTATGGGATCCGTAGTGGGTGAGAAAATAACCCGGTTGATCGAATATGCTACCAATCAACTTTTACCTCTTATTATAGTATGTGCGTCCGGAGGAGCGCGTATGCAAGAAGGAAGTTTGAGCTTAATGCAAATGGCTAAAATCTCTTCTGCTTTATATGATTATCAAATCAATCAAAAGTTATTCTATGTATCGATACTTACATCTCCTACTACTGGTGGGGTGACAGCTAGTTTTGGCATGTTGGGAGATATCATTATTGCTGAACCAAATGCTTACATTGCATTTGCGGGTAAAAGAGTCATTGAACAAACGTTGAATAAGGAAGTGCCCGAAGGTTCACAATCAGCTGAATTTTTATTCCAAAAGGGCTTATTTGATTCAATTGTACCACGTAATCTTTTAAAGGAGGTTCTAACTGAGTTATTTCAGTTCCATGGTTTCTTTCCTTTGACTCAAAATGAAAAAGAAAGCAGACCCTAAAATCCTTTTTTTTTTCAATTTTGAACTTCAAATAAAATCAAATTATAACACACAAGAGCAAAGTAATAAGATAATAATAGAAAAAGACTAAGAATAATAAAAAGGTGTATTATCATACACATGTTTCTTGTAGAGATAGAGGGCGAAATTCATCTAGTTATTTAGTTCTACATTCCTTAATATTTAAGAATTATTCTATTTTGTGCTTTTGATTCTTAAGAAATCTTATTCATTTTTTTGATTCTTGATTTTTTATCTTCTATACTTCTTATGTATACTCACTCTATAGTATAGAGTATAATATATTAGTTTATTATCTGGATAGTCATATATATTCATTTAGCTAGACTTAACTTAGTATAATTTTTTCAATAGACTTAGTATAAGTCTATATGAATATGAATTCGAATGATTATAGACTATCTTTATTACAAGATAATAATAATCAAAATATGAAATTAATATAACAAAAATATTAATCTAACAATCAACAAAAAAGAACAGGTACAAATATAAAATTGAGGTACCATTTTATGATAAACTTACCTTCCGTTTTTGTTCCTTTAGTGGGCCTTGTATTTCCAGCAATTGCAATGGCTTCTTTATTTCTTTATGTTCAAAAAAACAAGATTTTTTAGATACGGGCAGTAGGGACAAATCTCATCTATTTTTTTAGATAAAGTGAAATTTTCTTGGATTTGTTATTCTGTTCCATTTTTTATAACTATTCCATTAAAAAAAACAAGAGAAAAGGAAAATACTAATATCATATAAGCCTTAATAAGATTAGGAGGATTTAATCTAACAATCAACAAAAAAGAACAGGTACTAATATAAAATTGAGGTACCATTTTATGCTTATGGTAGATGTTTTTTTGCCTTTAGTGGGGCTAGTCTTAATTGTAACAGCTGGTTTATTGGTTCATGTTCAACAACACATTTTTGGGGGGTCAGGACACCTTATGCGTCGCTACCAAGAACAAGAACACACATGGATCTACACTATACCAGGGGCCCGAAAACCAATCAATTTCTTCTGGGCTTCTTTCACTCTTTTAGGTTCATTAGGGGTTTTATTTATTTCAGCTACCAGTTTTTTTGGTAGGAATTTTTTCTCTTTCAATTCGTCCGAATTTGTAGTTCCCTTTTTGCCACAAGGGGCCACGCTGACTTTCTATGGAATCGCGGGTCTCTTTGTAAGTTTTCATTGGTGGATTCTAATTTTTTGGAATGTGGGTAGTGGTTATAATCTTTACGATAATCAAATTGGAATGGTGTGGTTTTTTCGTTACGGATTTCCTGGAGAAAATCGTTGTATTCTTTCCCACGTCCGTGTAGAAGATATTCTGGCCCTCCAATTTTACGCTAACCCAGAACCTCGTACTGGTGTCCTTTATATGTACACCAGAGAACAGGGGGCCATTCCATTGACTCCTGTTGATGTTTATTATGATAGGACTCCGCGCGCCAGCGTTTTCGAAACAGCTTCGGACTTGGCCGCATTCTTGGATGTACCATTGGAAATAATTGTATAAAAAAAAATTCGAAAAATAAATGCTTTCTTAGAGTTTCTTAGAGAAAGCATTTATTTTTCGAATTTTATCAATTTTTAATTGATAGCTTTTGAAACAATCTTTTTCTTCTTCATTCGAATTGGCAGTGGATTCTTTTCTTATTTGATTTCTGTATTCTTTTGTATTCTTTTTTCCAAATGAAAGGAAAGAACTAACTTCCGAATTACAAATAAAAAAAGCGAGAATAGATTATCCATTTCTCTATATCAATTAGAAATGGATATATAGATAGGCTCTATTACTTGGAATAGAACTTATGCTTGATAGAAAGATTATTATCATATATAGTTGACAAATTAGATGAAGCTGAGTTCATTAAAGACGAAAAATGGCAAAAAAGAAAGCATTCATTCCCCTTCTATGTCTTACATCCATAGTCTTTTTGCCCTGGTGCATCTCTTTTATATTTAAGAAAAGTCTGGAATCTTGGGTTACAAATTGGTGGAATACTAAACAATCCGAAATTTTCTTGAATATCATTCAAGAAAAAACTATTTTAAAGAAATTTATAGAGTTCGAGGAACTGTTCCTCTTGGAGGAAATGCTAAAGGAATACCCCGAAACACGTTTACAAAACCTTCGTATTGGAATCTACAAAGAAACCATCCAATTGATCAAGACGCACAACCAAGATTGTATCCATACGATTTTGCACTTCTCAACAAATATAATCTGTTTCCTTATTCTAAGTGGTTATTCTATTCTGGGTAATCAACAACTCATTATTCTTAACTCGTGGGTTCAAGAATTTCTATATAACTTAAGTGACACAATAAAAGCTTTTTCTATTCTTTTATTAACTGATTTATGTATAGGATTCCATTCAACTCATGGTTGGGAACTAATGATTGGTTCTGTCTATAAAGATTTTGGATTTACTCAGAATGATCAAATCATATCCGGTCTTGTTTCCACTTTTCCAGTCATTTTAGATACAATTTTTAAATACTGGATTTTCCGTTATTTAAATCGGGTATCTCCGTCGCTTGTAGTGATTTATCATTCAATGAATGACTGAAAAAATGATCCACTGATCCAATTTGTTTTTTGTATATATTTTTTGTATATAAAAGCGAAACATTCAAAATCTTACTTATTCTTTTTCTTTCTACTCATATTCTTCCTATCTTCTAGGAAAATGATTTCAGTAAATAGCAGAATCATGGATAGGGAACTATGTCAGTAACCTACCTAATCTTATTGTAAATATTTTCAGGATCAATGATTGGACCATGCAAACTAGAAATGCTTTTTCTTGGATAAAGGAAGCGATTACTCGATCCATTTCCGTATTGCTCATGATATATATCATAATTCGAGCACCCATTTCAAATGCATATCCTATTTTTGCCCAGCAGGGTTATGAAAATCCGCGAGAAGCAACCGGCCGTATTGTATGTGCCAATTGCCATTTAGCTAATAAGCCCGTAGATATTGAGGTTCCACAAACGGTACTTCCCGATACTGTATTTGAAGCAGTTGTTCGAATTCCTTATGATATGCAAGTGAAACAGGTTCTTGCTAATGGTAAAAAGGGGGCTTTGAATGTGGGGGCTGTTCTTATTTTACCAGAGGGTTTTGAATTGGCCCCTCCCGATCGTATTTCGCCCGAGATTAAAGAAAAGATAGGTAATCTGTCTTTTCAAAGCTATCGTCCCACAAAAAAAAACATTCTTGTGGTAGGCCCCGTTCCTGGTCAGAAATATAGTGAAATTACCTTTCCTATTCTTTCTCCAGATCCCGCTATTACGAGAGATGTTCACTTCTTAAAATATCCTATATACTTAGGCGGGAACAGGGGAAGGGGTCAGATTTATCCCGACGGGAGCAAGAGTAATAATAATGTTTATAATGCTACAGCAACAGGTATAGTCAAAAAAATTATACGAAAAGAAAAAGGGGGATACGAAATAACGATAGTGGATGCATCGGATGGACGTGAAGTGATTGATATTATACCTCCAGGACCAGAACTTCTTGTTTCAGAGGGTGAATCTATCAAACTTGATCAACCGTTAACGAGTAATCCTAATGTGGGTGGATTTGGTCAGGGGGATGCAGAAATAGTGCTTCAAGATCCGTTACGTGTCCAAGGTCTCTTGTTCTTCTTGGCATCTATTATTTTGGCACAAATCTTTTTGGTTCTTAAAAAGAAACAATTTGAGAAGGTTCAATTGTCCGAAATGAATTTCTAGGTATGCGGATTTATCAACATAGTAAGCTCATAAAAAGAACGAGATTTTTGTTGATAAATTATCTTATGTAATTATTCTGTATAATAAAAAGATTATGTAGAGACCTT